CTTTTTGAAACTTCCTAAAATTAAGGTCTACTCTACCCCTCGAATATAGGAAAAAGAATGAAGGATAGCAATCCCCTCGACTTTTACGGGGAGAGCAGTTAACCACTTCTAACTGCCCTACCCCCCCCACCCTCGACCCCCCAGAAATCAACCATTGATAAATGGTTCCTTGTATGAAGGAGAACGTAGTAAGCGATTCATATAATTGAGGGAATAACATCGAATCTGAATATTTGAACAATAAATAACGAAATGGTACCCAGAAATAATCCGAATAGATAGAGGGAAATTCGCCATACTTGTCCGTATTTGATTCCTTCCCCTCCGAAAAAGCTTGAAATGCTTGTCCCATTAACAATACCGTCCAATACCCATTGATCAAATAACGAAATAGATTTTGCTGAGAGGCGTGTACCTCTAATAAAAACAAAATTGTATAGCTTATCAATATAAGCTCGATTATACGACCAATTATAAATAGTATTAAATAGAAAACCCAAAATTCCGTCTGATTTAGGATATATATTTTCACGTAAGTCTCGTGAGTAGAAAGATGCAGGTCCATATATAATGAATGATATAACGATTCCCACAGATGCAATAATGGTAGAAGGAATAGCTTCACGAATAAAATCGAACCAATAATTAGAATTAAATACAATGGTGAATGAATCATAAGATAAATCAAGTGATGAATCAAAATTGATGAATTTTGGAAAAATGATAGATCCAAAAAAACCAATAAATATAGTTGGTATTGTGAGTATAATAAGTGGACATATAAATATCCAGTCCGACTCTTTTGGTTGTATAAAATGCTTACTATCAGATCCATATGATGGATACAATGAATTTTGTACATTATTTTTAATAAAATTTTACATCCAATTAGATAAATAATATCCAGTCCGACTCTTTTGGTTGTATAAAATGCTTTCTTTCTGATCCATATGATGGATTCAATGAATTTTGTACATTGTTTTAAATCAAATTTTTCATCCAAATAGATAAATAGAATGATTAATTCGAATCGATTCGATTTCCCAAAAAAGACGAAATCTAATAGATATAAGTATATGTTTCCGGTATTGTACAAGTAGGTATTTGCAAATTCGACTGAAAATAAACAGGCTCCCCAGTTTGGGCCAAAACAGTACGTAAATAACCCTCCAAAGTAAGGAAATAAATACGGAACATATAAAATGAAGTTAATCCTGCTGTAAATGAAACAATTACTCCAAGAATAGGAGAATAGGACCAAGCACGAACAATAATCTGATCTTTTGACCAAAAACAAGCAAAAGGCGGAATACCACAAATCGAAAGTGTGCCTAATAAAAAAGTAATTCCAGTAACTGGCATGTATTAACGCAATCCACCCATAAATATCATATTTTGGTTTTTGTTGGGAGAATACCCAATTACAGATTCCATTGAATGAATAACTGACCCAGATCCAAGAAATAATAAAGCTTTGCATTAAGCATGTGTAATAAGATGGAATAAAGCAGCTCGATAAGAACCAATACCTAAAGCTAGCATCATATACCCCAATTGGGACATTGTTGAATATGCCAAACCTCTTTTTAAATCTGTTTGTGCGAGAGCTATAGTAGCCCCTAAAAAAGCCGTGATTGCTCCTATCCAGCAAATAACATTCATAGTAAATGATAAAACTTTAAATAGCAGAAACATTTTAGCCACTAAAAAAATACCAGCTGCAACCATAGTTGCGGCATGAATAAGGGCTGATATGGGAGTAGGTCCTTCCATAGCATCAGGTAACCAAATGTGAAGGGGAAATTGGGCAGATTTAGCTACTGGTCCGAAAAATAACAAAATTGCACATAGGTTGATAAAAAATAACTTACTATTATCATTTATTATTAATTGATTACAACGTTCAATTACATTATTAATTTCAAAACTATTAGTTAACCAATAAAAACCTAATATACCCAACAATAATCCAAAATCACCTATACGATTTGTTATAAAGGCTTTCTGACAAGCATTTGCTGCGCTGGGTCGAGTAAACCAAAAACCAATTAATAAATAAGAAAAAATTCCAACTAATTCCCAAAAAATATAAATCTGGATTAAATTGGGACTCAAAATTAAACCCAACATCGAAGCAGTAAAAAGACCAAGATAGACAAAAAATCTGACATATGCTCTATCATGAGACATATAACTGTCACTATATATCATTACCAAAAATCCTATACTAGTAACTAATACTAACATAATTGAAATGAAAGAATCTAAAGAAAAACCAAGTTCTAAATAAAGTTGTTGATTAACAACCCAATACAACGAGCTATTAAAACTTGTTTGGTTTTTAAGTTCTTGATAAAAAAATAAAAAGGATATGAACATTGATATAGTTAAAGATGAAATGCTTAAAAAAGCAACTATACGACGTAGACTATTAACTGCTTTTGGAAAGAATAATAATCCTGCACCTATTAAAATCGAAGTTACAAATGGACATAGAGGAACGATCCAAACATATCTGTATAAAGATTCCATAAATAGAAAAAATTATTTTTACTTTTTTGGTATACTTATCATCTATATAGAATATATATATAAAAGATTAATTAAATTTTCGTTTAAGAAATTAAAACTAAATAAAATTCAATTAATATTTCTTATTAAGAAAAAGTTTCAATTCTACTTTAACCGTTATTTTTATAACGCTTGACATAAGGGAAATTAGTTAGAGATACTTAGTTCAACAATAATGTTTTGAATTAGTTTAATCTATCAAATCTGCATAAGACTTACAGTATCCAAATAGAAACATGAATACATATGCAATAATCGATACCGGAGGTAAACAGCTCCGTGTAGAACCCGGAAGATTTTATGATGTTTGTTACTTTACTTCCTTAAACATAAATCCCAAAATACTGGATTCAACTACCAAAATACTAATACATCGAGTACTTTTAATCCGTCATAACTCTATTATAAATATTGGACATCCATGGGTTAAAAATGCAATAGTTAAGGGAAGAATTCTCCACCCCTGTTCTAGTAAAAAAATTATTGTTCACAAAATGCGTTCAAAGAAGAAGACAAGACTAAAAAAGGGCTATCGTCAAAGTTTAATTCGATTCGTAGTAGATTCTATTTGTCTAGACGGAAAAGAAGTTAATGAAAAATAATAGAGATTTTTGATAAAAAAAATCTATTTTTATTTTTCTATATTGTCCAATAACAAAACAAAAAGTACTTGTTTTGTAAAAAATGTAAAAAAAATTTGTTTTTATTTATAAAAAAGGAGAGGTTTTATTTTACTATGGCAGTTCCAAAAAAACGTGTATCGAAGAAGAAAAAAAGAATTCGAAAAACTTTATGGAAGATAAAAGCAAACAAAATTGCATTAAAAGCTTTTTCATTAGCTCAATCTATTCTAACCGGTCGTTCTAGAAGTTTCTATTATCTTTTAAATGAAAAATCTACTGAATAAATAATGAGACAAAATTAATTTTTTTCCCAACTTAATGCAAATTTTTATTCTCTTGTTAAAAGCTAGAATAAAAAAAAGTTAATTTAATTAGACAATTAAATAACAAAAATATTATCTCTTTTAAAAACAAATTTAAGTAAAAAAAAAACCTACCATAGAGATGATTTTTTATCCTGACGGAAAGGGAGATGGAGATTTCAAATAAAAGATCATACGATCTCTATACAATTATCTATATAAATCTTGTATTTGATTGTTCCGGATCACTAATCCTAGGCAATGAATCTCTCTTTCCTCTAATTGATAAAAGTTTTTTTTAGAAGATCCTAGAATGAAGTTGATTTATTTACGTATTTCGGAATAGCAGGATTTGAACCTACGACCTCCACCACCCCAAGATGGCACGCTACCAAACTGCGCTATATTCCGTTTAAAAAAAAAAAGCTTTTATCAATTTTTCTAAGAAATATAGACAAAACAAAAATTATATTCAAAAATTATGTTTTTTATTCGGAATCAAAATAAAAAAAAGGAATCCAAAATAGAAAAACATTGACCATATCAGATAAAATATGGTACGATAGTTTCTGATTAGCCGCTATGGTGAAACTGGTAGACACGCTGCTCTTAGGAAGCAGTGCTATTGCATCTCGGTTCGAATCCGAGTAGCGGCACTGACTTACACATAATCTATATACAATATTTGTCCCGCATTGTCAAGAAAGATATTTATTTATGTAGAGACATATGTAAAGGTTAATCTAAGTATCATAAAACTATAGAATTGAAATAGAAAAACATATCATGATATACATTACTATCGAGCAAATATTAACTAAAATTTGCTGCTTTTTCATCTTTCTAGCCACCATATTTTATTGGGGTAATTTGGTTCGTAAAGATTTTTTTTCATTAGACAAAATAGCTAAAAGTTGTATCGTTTTGGTCTTTATTTCTCTAACGGTATTTTTAGTAAATCGTTGGTTTTTTTCAAGACACTTACCTCTAAGTAATTTATATGAATCCTTAATGTTTTTGTCTTGGCTGTTATCACTAATTCATCTGGTTTTGGACTTAAAAAATAAAATTAATTGGCTGGGATCTACCATTGCACCAAGTATTCTTATAATTCAAATTTATGCCACGTTGTTTATTCCAAAAGATATGCAAGGAGCTGCAACACTGGTACCTGCTCTCCAATCTCAATGGTTAATGATGCATGTAACCTTAATGCTCTTGAGTTATGCAACTCTTCTATGCGGCTCATTACTCTCATTAACTTTATTAGTTCTAATATTTTGGAAATATCAAAATTTTGTAGAATCAAAAGCTTCTAATTTTTTTTATACCCAAAAAGACATATATACAGGGATAGAAAACAACTCAGAAAATAGGGTGTTTTCGTTATCCATCAATTTTCGTAAATTTGTTTTGATTCAACAACTGGATCAATGGAGTTCTCGTATTATCAATTTAGGATTTATTTGTCTAACCGTTGGTATTCTTTCAGGAGCTGTATGGGCTAATGAGACATGGGGATCCTTTTGGAATTGGGATCCCAAAGAAACGTGGGCTTTAATTACTTGGATCATATATGCTATTTATTTACATACCAGAATAAATAATGGTTGGCGAAGAAAAGAATCTGCAATAGTTGCTTGTTCAGGCTTCTTCTCAGTTTGGATTTGTTATTTAGGAGTCAATCTATTAGGAATAGGTCTCCATAGTTATGGATGGTTACTATTGTAATTTTTTTTTCTAAAAAGACAAGTTTTCTATTTCATGGACATAAATAACTAACAATCCTTTTTTCATTAGGAGTAACGAGATAAAATAGATTCGACTCCACTGGCCCAGATAGATAAAACAAAGTTGGGATAAAAACCAATACCTACCACTGGTAAAAATAAACAGATTGATATAAAAATTTCTCTTGGTCCCGAATCAAAAAAAGACCAGTTGGGAACCTCAAAAATTTTGTATCCGTAAAACATTTGACGTAACATGGCTAATAAATAAATAGGCGTTAGTATGATTCCCAAGCCTTCCAAAAAAGTGATAACTATTTTAAACGATAAGGAATAATTGTTGTTGATAATTAGTCCTAGAAATACCAACAATTCCGCCATAAATCCACACATACCCGGTAATGCGAAAGATGCCATTGAAAAAAGAATAAAGAAAGTGAATAATTTAGGCATAGACATCGATAGTCCACCTAATTGATTGATCATAAGAGTACGTGTTCGATCATAACTGGTTCCCGCTAAAAAAAACAGTGCTGAACTTATTAAACCATGTGAAATCATTTGCAATAAAGCTCCATTCAGTCCTGTATCTGTGAGTGATCCAATTCCTATAATTACAAATCCCATATGAGAAATTGAAGAATAAGCTATTCTTCTTTTCAAATTTTGTTGATTAAAAGAAATAAGTGATGCATAAACGATCTGAATTGATCCTATAATAACCAACCAAGGAGCAAATATTGTATGGGCTTTGGGTAATAATTCCATATTGATTCGAATTAATCCATAACCTCCCATCTTCAATAAAATTCCTGCTAAAAGCATGCAAGTACTATAATGTGCTTCTCCGTGAGTATCTGGCAGCCAAGTATGAAAAGGAAATATTGGTAATTTAACTGCAAAGGTTATTAAAAACCCTAAATACAAAATGATTTCTAATGAAACAGGATATGATTTACAAATCAAACTAGAAAAAGTAAATGAAGGATTATTGGAGCCATAAAGTCCCATTGCTAAAGAAACTAATAGTAAAAAAATGGATCCACCTGCTGTATATAAAATAAATTTTGTAGCAGAGTAAGAACGTCTTTTGCCACCCCACATAGCCAGAAGAAGATAAACAGGTATTAACTCCAATTCCCACATAAGAAAAAAAAGTAAAAGGTCTTGTGAAGTAAATAAACCAATCTGACCACTATACATCGCTAGCATAAGGAAATGAAATAATCGCGTATTTGTTGTAATTGGCCATGCTGCTAAAAGTGCTAGGCTGGTTACGAATCCGGTTAATAAAATTAATGCCATAGAAATACCATCAATTCCTAACTTCCAATGTAAATTAATAAAATTAATCCAATTATAATTTTCTTCCAATTGAACGGTGGGATTATGAAATTGAAACGAATTATAAAAGATATGGGTCACAAAAAGAAATTCTACAACACAAATCCCGAGAGTATACCATCGAATTATTCTGTTTTGAGACTGTGGAAGGAATGGAATTAAAAAACCAGCGGAAATGGGAAAGAGTACAATTATTGTTAGCCAAGGTAGATTGATCATAATAAATAAAACTTCAATATGAAGCCCATACTCAAAATTTTGAGTATGGGCTTGCGGTTTATAGGAGATGCAAAAAAAAAAAGAAATAATTTTTCTTTCTAAAAACAAAAATCAATACGCTAGACCCATACTACGAGTCGTTTCCGATCCCAAGTAAACACGTACACTTAAAAAATCAGTGGGACATGCGGATTCACATCTTTTACAACCAACACAATCCTCCGTTCTAGGAGCGGAAGCAATTTGACCTGCTTTGCAGCCACCCCACGGAGTCATTTCTAAAACATCAGTAGGACAAGCACGTACACATTGGGTACAACCAATACATGTATCATAAATTTTAACAGAATGTGCCATTGTTTTTACTTACTCCTATTGTATTTGAATGGTTAATAAAATCGACTCAAGAAAAGTATTAAGCTACATTAATTATAAATGAATTAGTTATTTTTCGTAGGGTAGAAAGATTTTAATTTTTTCCTTTTCATTCAAGTTCTGTAAAAACAAAATAAAAAAATGAAGATAAATTTTTTTTTATCATAAATCTACTCAAAAATTAGAAGTAACTAGCCGTACAAATAAATTTTATGATATATTACATTCTAAAATAGAATGGTTAAGATACGAAGAAATATAGGTAACAAATTTAATAAGAATTATTATTCAAACAATTTGGTTTTATTATGGGTTTTAGTATTACCATTTCAATAAATTAAACTCATTAATCTGATTTGATCGTCCATTACGATATAAAACCAAAATAATAGACAATCCAATTGCTGCTTCAGCTGCTGCAATAGCTATGATGAAAATGGCAAAAACTTCTCCTTTAATTTCTTGTGAATCCAAGAAATTCGAAAATGTAACAAAATTTATATTAATTGCATTGAAAATTAATTCAAGACACATAAGTGCTCTAACCATATTTCGACTTGTTATTAATCCGTAAAATCCAATACAAAAGAGATAAGAACTCAAAATAAGAACATGCTCAAACATCATATATTTATTAGATTTATAGAAAATTTTACACATTGAATATGAAAAATTAAAAATTCTTTTTTTATTTATACTTCTTCTTCTTTAGATTCTAAACTTTCAGAATCACCTGTTTCAATAAATTCAGCTCGCCGAGCTATAGTAATAGCTCCTATTAAAGCCACAAGAAGAAGTATTGATAATAGTTCAAAAGGAATTAAAAATGTGGTCAATAAATTATTTCCAATTAGTCGAATATTACTCGGCATCTGGTCTAAAATATTCACCGAATGTTGAATCGAATACAGGTTGGACCAATTAGTGTTTAATATCGTGAAACTTAATGAAACGAAAAGACTTGTACAAAGCAAAAGAGATATGTTGTTAGATATATTCCACTGCTCTATAGTATTTATTTCTTTTGGTTTATTAATAAGCATAACAGCAAAAACAATTAAAACATTAACGGCTCCCACATAAATTAAAATTTGTGCAGCAGCTAAAAAATCTGCATTTAGAGTGAGATATAATAAGGCTATACAAATGAAAACCAACCCTAACAAAAAAGCAGAATATATTATATTGCTAAGTGAGACTACTCCTAAACTTCCCAGAATAATACCTGTTTCGATGATTACCAGAATAGAGTTACGAATGGAGTCAGTAAAATTCATAATTCATCATAAAATTAGATAAATAAAAAGTCAGAATGATTTAAGATTTTTTTTTCAATAATCCAGCTATTATTTGTAATATTTTTATTTTTTTTAGATAAAAATTTTTTCTTTTTTTTTTTTTTTATTAGCAAAAAACAACTTATTCATTCAAAACTAGACCCTATTTTCTACTCAAAATGAGTAATGGTTCTTGAGTTGGAATGTCCTTCCATAAGACCTTTAGGAAGGTAGTTTAAGTTCCAAATTGGTTGAATCATTGGGTCTAAAACCGCTGGAGTGGGTAACCGACCCAAAGCAATCTGATCATAATTCAAGTCATGACGATCATATGTCGAAAGTTCATATTCTTCAGTCATTGATAAACAATTTGTAGGACAATATTCAACACAATTGCCACAAAAAATACAAATTCCAAAATCAATGCTATAATTTTTAAGTTGCTTTTTTCTTAGATCTTTTTTTAGTTCCCAATCTACAACAGGTAAATTGATTGGACATACACGAACACAGACTTCACAAGCAATACATTTATCGAACTCGAAGTGAATTCGTCCACGAAAACGTTCTGATGGAATCAATTTTTCATAAGGGTATTGAATAGTCATCGGGGATCGATTCATATGATCCGTAGTAACAGAAAATCCTTGACCAATGTACTTTGCGGCTTGTATTGCTTGTTCGCTATAATTACGAAGTCCATTTAGTAAAGAAAACATATAGTATATATCCTTCAATAAAAAGATTAACAATTTATGGTCTGTTCGTTACATTGAATTTAACTTCTGTATTAATTGTCATTTGGAATAGATTTCATATATTTTAACGATAATAATTGAAATGAAGCAGTTAACAAAAAATTACCTAGAGCAACAGGTAATAGAAACTTCCAACCAAGATTCAATAATTGATCTATTCTGACTCTGGGCAAGGTCCATCTAGTCATAATAGAAATGAAGAGAAATAAAAAAGTTTTAGCTAATGTAATAAATATACCTGATAAAAGCTTAAGTACCTCAATAATTAAATTATTACCAATCCATGAAAAATTGATGAAGAAGGGAAAAGAAAAATCCCAGCCACCTAAATAAAGTACTGTTACCAGGAGAGCAGAAATTAATAAATTTAAATAGGAACCAACATAAAATAAACCAAATCTAATACCTGAATATTCCGTTTGATAACCAGCTACCAACTCTTCTTCTGCTTCTGGTAAATCAAATGGTAACCTTTCACATTCTGCTAGCGAAGAAATTAGAAATATAAAAAAACCTATTGGTTGACGCCATAAGTTCCATCCTAAAATCCCATATTTGGCCTGTGTTTCAACTATATCAATTGTACTTAAACTTTTTGATAAATATAGTCGGTAGCAACATTCAGTCTTAAACTACCTCTATTTCAAAACCGTACATGAAACTTTCATTTCATACGGCTCCTCATTGATTATTTCAGTTAGGTCATAGGAACATTAATTTTTTTGCTTTCGTTGAAAGCTTTATTTTCTAATTTTTTGTAATTAAAACCTAAATAAAGTAATGAGATTCTATCTGCTACAGAATTAAAAGCTTCTGAATCTATCTCCAATTAACTGATTTTGTTTTTCATAAAATTTCGAATTTTGCTAAATTAACTTAGTCTAAATTTAATACGATCTCATTAATTTATCTAACAATAACAAAATTTTATTTTTAATTTTGGTAAATATCAGAAATATTCTATCGTTCCGGATAATCATGTTTCTAGTGGATAGGTATATACTTAAGGTCGTGGTTTTCAAGAAAGTACTACTTAATAATCTCTACCGATATTAAGGTCTTATCCAGAGAAAAAAGATTTTTATGTTCTATCTATTAACTAACCTTTTTTGTATTTTAGTGTTTCTAACCATCCACTCCTGCTTAATATAGTGATAGATGTTGAAAAAACCAAAATTTATTCCAACTTCATCTTTCGTTTCCGCTATCAGGTATCCAAAAACACCTGGGTTAAACAGTCTTTCCTGTTTTACGTATGCTTTCACTCCTGTACATGGAGGATGGGATTTAATTGTCTTACGGCACCAAGCTGTCTAATTTCACCCACATGAATATCCAGTTTTTAAAGGAAATAAAAAAAAAAGGAAAAAGAATAAATCTACATATATAGATAGTTTTTTTACCCTTTTCTATAACAATTCAAAATCCCTCAACGAATCACACGTAGAGATATAGATAGAACACATAAAGCTAGAGGAATTTCATAACTAATAGATTGAGCTGCAGCTCGAAGACCACCCAAAAAAGAGTATTTATTGTTTGATCCATAACCCGATATAAGAAGTCCAAGAGGAGCTATGCTTGAAAAGGCAATCCAAAGAAAAATACCAATGCCTAGATCGGCCAGAATTACATTTTGTCCAAAAGGTATTACCAATAAACTAAGAAATATTGGTATTATTACAATAGCCGGTCCAATATTGGACAATAAATTATCACCCTCGGCTGGAATAATATCTTCTTTGAGCAACAATTTCACGCCATCTATTAAAGCTTGACCAATTCCCAAAGGACCTGCATATTCCGGTCCAATACGTTGTTGTATTCCAGCAGATATCTTTCGTTCAAGCCATACAATAACTAAAACTCCAACTGTAACACCCAATAAAAGAATGAAGATAAAAAACAGGATTCTTAGAAGATCTACAAAATTATCTGAAAATAATGTCTCATTAAAAAAATAGAAAAAAATATTCCAGAAATCTCTTATACTTTTTATCATCTCAACGATCGACCTCCCCCATAATAATATCTATACTACCCAAAATTGTCATAATATCTGCCAATTTCATGCCCTTAACTAAGGGAGAAAGAATTTGCAAATTTACAAACCCAGGTGGCCGGATTTTCCACCTCCAGGGAAACACACTATCATCACCAATGAGAAAGATTCCCAACTCACCTTTAGGTGCTTCTACTCGAACGTAATGTTCTTGTTGAGGTAATTTAAAAGTTGGGGAAGATTTTTTGCTTATGAATTGATAGTCAAAATCATTCCATTTTGAAATTCTTCCTTCTGTGACTCGTCTCGCCTCCAAGTTTTCGTAAGGACCTCCAGGAAGAACCTTTAGAGCTTGTTGAATAATTTTCGTGGATTCTTTCATTTCTCCAATTCGTACCAAATAACGAGCCAATGAATCTCCTTCTTTATGCCATTGAATTTCCCAATCCAATTCATCATAACATTCATAATGATCGACTTTTCGAAGATCCCATTGAACTCCTGAAGCTCGTAACATAGGACCTGATAAACCCCAATTTATTGCCTCTTGTGTACCAATAGTACCGACGCCTTCAACCCGTCCCAAAAAAATTGGATTGTCTGTAATAAGTCTTTCATACTCATTTATTTTTGGTAAAAAGTAATCACAGAAATCCAAACATTTGTCTACCCAACCATACGGTATATCTGCAGCTATCCCTCCAATACGGAAAAAATTATGCATCATTCTCATACCTGTAGCAGCTTCAAATAAGTCATAGATCATCTCTCTCTCTCTTAATATGTAGAAAAAAGGAGTTTGGGCACCAACATCAGCCATGAAAGGACCTAGCCATAATAAGTGGGAAGCTATACGACTTAGCTCCAACATTATTACTCGTATATAACTAGCTCTTTTGGGTATTCTTATATTAGTCAATTTTTCTGGTGCATTTACTGTTATAGCTTCAGTAAACATGGTAGCTAAATAATCCCATCTTGTTACATATGGAAGATATTGTATAATTGTTCTGTTTTCAGCAATTTTTTCCATCCCTCGATGTAAATAACCCAATACAGGTTTACAATCGATAACATTTTCGCCATCCAAAGTAACAATAAGTCGAAGAACACCATGCATTGATGGATGATGGGGACCCATACTCACTAACATGGGATCTTTTCTTGTAACAAACATGGTCATAACTTTTGTTCCTTATGAGATTTTTAATTTTCTCATCACTACTAGCTGAATGATAAAAAGTTGATTAATCAACAAAATCGTTAAAAGTTTCTGATTCTGTTTTAATTATATCAAAACTTTATCGGTCCACGAATACCTAATTGAGTAATCAAATTCTTATATGAATTAATGTTACTGTTGTACAAAAATTGTAGAAGACGTTTACGTTTTCCCAAAATTTTCCACAATCCTCTTTGGGATGAATAGTCCTTTGAGTGTTTTTTTAAATGGCGAGTAAGTATTAAAACTCTTTTTGTTAGACAATCAATTTGAAATTCAACAGATCCCGTCATTGTTTTGACAAAAAGTGCTGATGGATCGATAGATAAATTTTCACTCATAAAAATAAAGTTTCCTCGCAATAATATGGAATTTGTAGTATATAAGAGAATTGAATTCTTTTTGGAATAGATATATCTATTCCAAAAAGAATTCATCAAATCAATTTATTCTTGTAATAATCATTTGTATTTTATCCTTATGGTGGATACATACGAATTCTTAGCATAGTAAATCGGCTTCCATTATTTGTATTGAACCAGAATCGATTCATACAAGCAATATCTTCAAATCTGAAACTAGGCCATATAAAACGTTTTGTGATTTGACTCTGATTTAAGGGATTAAAATATCCTTGTTTTTTTTGATCTTCTATTGGAACCATATCTGCCTGCTGATCTTTCGTAAGGTCTTGTGAGGATTGTTGAGAGAATAAAGTTCTTAAAATTCTACTTTCTCGACGACGTCTAGGAAGTAAAAGATCTTCTAGATTATAGAGATTTGAATTATTCTTTTTTTCAATATCCTCAACCAGTAGACATGTTGTACATTGACGAAATAAATTTTTATCAATTCGTTTCTTAAATCTCTTTTTGAATTTCAATAAAACACTTATTGTCTTATACATCAATATCTGGTCCTGTAAAACTCGAGATTTACGATGTCCCTTATTAATCAAATACCTTTTAGTCAAAATTGGAGGGCGTTCTAATTTTCTAGTTTCAAACAGAATGTCTAAGAAATCTGTATCTATATCCATCTTATCACACAATGCAGACAAAGTAGAGGAATTCTCTTGTTCTTTTGTCACATTCATGATAGACATAACATCTCTCAGCCGTGTAAACTCATTCTCATGTATGCTTGATCGCCAGGCGAATTGATCAATAATCGGAAAACTCTGTCTTTTATTTAATTTTAATTCGCGTATTTCATCCCAATGACCCCTGTTACCTAAATCATGCTCAAAAAAGAGTTCGACTCGTTGATAACCCTTTGTAGTACTTCTTTTTTGTATTATAGAAGGTTTAGGTTCAAATATTCCTTTTTCTAAAAATAATTGTTTTTTATTTTCAATAAGATCCGGCAGGAACCATAATATCAATTTAGGATCCAAGTTTGCTTTAATTTTTTTCTGGATCTCTCGGTTGGAAAGAATATTTAATTGATCTTTCTTTTTCTTACTCAATCTACGTATTTTTTGGAAACTTTTAGCAGTTGAAATTCCTTTTTTGTTTTCTGTATCCCATACTGATACTTTCTTGATGTCTGAATCCCTTGAAGCATCAAGAAAACTATATAAAAGTTCATTATAGTTAGAACGTTTATGAAGATTCTTCAACCTATTTCTTAATTGAGGGTTTTCTTGGTACAAGGAATGAATCTTAATCTCTCCAGAAACCTCAGATCTCTTATCAATATTCTTTTTTGTCGATTTCCAATATTTATTGATTTCAACCTTCCATTTTAATGGTGCTATTTTGACCCATATTTTTGAAGGTATATTGTATTTCTTAAGACCTTTTAACCATTGATTCCAATCTTTCTCATTAAAATCCCTAGGATCTTTTAGAATTCCTCGTGTTTCTAGAAAATCTTCAATATGCTCATAGGGAACATTTATTAAATTGAAATCTTTTTGATTTTCTTTTGAATTATCTAATTCATCTTTATTATCTTGAATATTGTTATTCAATTGTTGTACTAAATGATTTAAATCCAATTTTGATATCGTTTTTGTATGCCATAATCGATGGAATATATATGCTTGCGAAATTGACGATATTTTTTGATTTTTATTATTTTTTCGATTTAATTCTTCTAAAATCTGATTCTTTACTTCATCCAAAATAGAAGTAATATTTTGTAATAATTGTGTTCCTACATTTAAAGTTATATTCAATGAGATAAGTGATCGTTGGAAGAAATTTCTTTTTATTTTCTTACAAAAAAGCTCGATAGAATAAAACCAATTGTCATTTAAATCAAAAAAAGATCTTCGCAAAAGCATTAAACGTTCTTGGATATGAAGCAACTGTTTTTTACCAGCAAAAACCCAACTCCTAAAATTGGAAATTTCCAATTTTAGTATTTTATCTAATTCAGAGGAATAAGAGGTTTGTTCGGTTACCAATATTGAAGAATCCTCATATTCTTTCATCCTTTCAATAAAACCTGATTCAATTTCTTCTTCACTGATAATAGATGTATTTAGATTATTCTTATTTTCAATCAATTTTTTAGTTATTGCCAAATCTTTAATATTCAATTTTTCTTTTGAATTATGATCAAGTTCAGTATTATATGTATTATCTAGCACATCAATGCTAGATGTTTCAAAAGTTTTTTGATATTTTTCAGAATTTGAAAAATTTAGAACCTCGATCAATTTAGAATAGTTTTCTAATACAAGAAAAATACCTTTTTCAAAAAACTTTCTCAATTCTTTCCAAATAGGTTTCCAAAATGAAGGTTCTTTCTGGACAGTACCAAAAGGTATAGCAGTTTGCTTTCCCCACGGGGTCAAAAAAGCAAACAATTTTTCTTGTTGCTTTATCTGAACCAAAAAGTTATTATCTATTTCATTCAATGAATGAGTTGGACTCATTTTTACATGATCATGCCAGGGTTTTAACTGAAAAGGATATATTATTTTTATTTGAAAACCTTCTCTCAGCCAACTATCAGGTAATCCTCCATGTGTTACTTCATCACCATTGTATAGACAGTTTACATGGACTTCTTGTTTCCATTCAGTCCAATCTTCACGCCATTCTGGAGATTGAAACAACAGCATACGTCCAATATTTTTAGCTACAATTAATAGAGGTAATTTGATGTACTTCCTGAAAGAAGATTGAAAGAGTAATAATAGACTCCTGCCATTTTGAGCCATGGAAAAATCTAATCTGGCTGATTGAGCTCGACGTTCAGCTTTTACCTTTTGTTCTATTTCTATTTCAGAAATTCTTTCATTTTCATCTACCCACTCATCATAGATAACTGAATCCGTTTTGGATAGAGTCGATATATCGAGTATTCGGAAGAAAAAAGGAGAGTGTGCTCTGTATTGTAAAATATTCCATACTAGCATTTTACGGCGGAGCGGACGCATTGCTCCTTTTACTAATCTTCTACGAAAATCAGTTTTTTTCGAAAAACGTCTGTTTAAAGTTACTAGTTTTCCTCGATCCACTCCAGCAATTTCAAGATTTTTCATTTTCCTTTGACGAACATCGGTAAAAGAACTTATAATATCGATTCTATCGAATTTTATCATTTGATTGAATCTAGCCAATGATTTTTGAATTTCAAAGAATTGAGGTTTTATTTCTTCAAAGGAAAGTACTGACCAACTTTTTGTTTTTATTATTGATATAAATTTCGTTAAAAGAATAGAGAATTTTTTGATTGACAGAAAATAGCTTTTAAATCCAGTCGATTTTTTGAATTTCTTTAAATGAAAAAATTCAGCAAATTCACCAAAAATTGACTGTAATAATTTAGAAGCATAAATAAGTTTTACATTTTCTGTTCTTTCCAGATACATAGAAAATAAAGACTTATCAATATGATTTAATCTCACCACATATTTCCACGGTACATTTTTAGTACCAAAATGTTCTTTATAATCACGAATTTCGTAATACAAATTACGAGTTTCTGGAACTTTTGTATTATCTAGAATATATGAAAAAATTCTTTTTGCATTCCAAGATAACAAATCCAAAACTAACGGAAATTCAGCACGTTTTGGATCTGTATAATTCTCTAGAATCCACTCTTCTAACTTATTTTCTTCTCGTTTCATTCTTTCAATTTTTGCCACCACTTCTTTCCAACCAGTGAAAGTTTCTTTCTCAAGCAATTCTTCCTTTGTTAGTTTTTTCTTAAATTCTGGAAACAGCAAGTAGGATTGCAAAACTGAATTTGATGTGCGTAAGCGGGGATTAAATAAAGGATCCACCATTTTTGGAAGAACTCTTTTCTTAACCTTATCTTTTTTACATATTTGCAGAATTCCGGTTCGTTTTTCCATTGCTTTTTGGAAGCTAAATCCCTTTTTCATCAATTTGATTCGATCTTCAAATTCATGAATTAATGTTTCATTTTTTTCTCGTTTATTATTAATCCATTTTTCATAAGAAAAATCTTCGGGTGGTATATCTAAAAAACGGTTACCCCAATTTGTTAATTGTCCTTTTACAATATATAAATTAGGTAGAGTTGCAAAAGATAGTCTTTCTTTTCCGTCTATTATACATTTATCAAAAAAGTAGTCGGATAGTTGTTGTTTGACAGGAGATCGACGACTTATAATTGAATTGTGTATATATCGCTTGGGTTGAGTCCATCTGTCTTGATCGAAAAACGAGGTGGGCCATGGTCTGTGAAACCATAAAAGCTCAAATTCGACTTCTATTCTTGTCTTATCGAGAATTGTAGCATGATCAGAATATTTTTTAGTAATAAGCGGAACAGGCGCTCTTCCCATATGAAGAAGGACGCAAAATATACTTATAGTACTAAAAGATTTGTGTATTATACGTTTAAGAAACACATAAAATATAGGTGAGTCGAATTCTATTCGAACAAAAAGTTTTTTTGCTAGGTTAAAAAATAATATCTGACCGCTTAACCAACCAAAAATACTACTAATTACAAAAAAAACATTACCACTATAACGAAACATCAAAACATGTGATAATCGTGTTAATACAGGACTTGGTAAAAGACCTGGATTTAATAATTGAAAGATAAGACTGTCCAGAAAAATCGTGCGTAATCTAACATTACTTATTGAATCAGTTGAATGTGAATCTTTATATTGCACAAGTTCTTTGGTTCGATTCCAGTAGAAAAACAAATATGGTAGAATTAATAATGTAAATAAATGAGGTCGTATTAACATTATGTAGAGTGGGGTGAAATATATTGATAGATACATCAATACTTGTCCCAACATTAATCCACTAACAGCTGCCCTGGACGCTTTAGTACCTTCTATTAATTGTGACCTTATTGCCAAAATATGAGAAGGACCCATGGGCAATGTAGTAATAAAACCATAATAAACTCCGAATAACATAAAAGGACCTACAACTTTTATAGACGTCTGTATCATTCCAAAATAAAAAGAAATAACTAAAAATAGGCTTTCCATTCCCTTTTCCTTCTTTAAATAAATTACAAATAATATAACCTTTTTATCTAATTAGTGACTTTTAAATGAATTATCAATCACTATGGCTGATTATAACACAACTATCGTACAAAAAGCAATAATTTTCCAGTATTTTTTTTTTTTTTTCAGTTTGTATGAAAATTATTTGTTATTACTTAACAAATTTTTAATTAATTGACTAATATCTTTCAAACAAGAAAGCAAAAGTTCTTTTTTTTAGAGTTGGGTGTTGAACCCTTGGTATCATATATCCAATTTTCATATTGCTACCAATTAGTTAATTGTTTGTTTTAATAAAGTATATCTCAACCTAGAACTTCTAAACTTTAATTTAGACGCAAACAACGAGTAACTAAGTCGAGCAAATTTTTAACATTTAGAAATCCATGAATTTGAATAAAAATAAATTCAACTGACCATTTTGTATTAATTCCTCTAGCTTTTAAGGGATTAGCATGAGCCATACCAGTAATAACTAAATCAGGTTGTAATTCACGTATACGTTGTATTTGATTATAATTATCTGGTTTTTCTACAATTCGTGGTATGGGCACACACATTTTTTTACATGTATGACGCAATAATGATAATTCAGCGGTTTGATACCTCTTATCGATATATGGAATACCTATTTCATAAACAATAATACCACATCGTATTAGAAATCTTGCTAGGGATATTTCTAATAAATTATCTCCCATAAAAAAAATTGACTTGCCTTGTAATAAATGAAGATGATTTTTTAAATCTTTCCAAACTTTATTTTCTTTTTCTTCCAAACCTTGGGGTTTCTTGTTGAAAGTGAGACAAATTTTTTCGATCCAAGCACGTGTTCCGTCAGGTCCGATAGGAAATGGTGCACCAATTAATTTACATTTTCTACGTCGCATCAAGGCTGTAGCCGTGCGACTCAAAAATGGATTAACACCACAAACATAAAAACCTTTTTTTAAGTATGGTAGTTCAGTATATCTCTGAGAAGGAAGCCACCCCGATACTCGAATGGATTGTTGTTTCAATTCCAAATTCAGTTGAGAAGAAACTGTTGAGGGAACGGATCCAAATAAAACTAAGGAAGGCTGTTCGGATTGAAAATTAGAATCAAAATCACTTTTAGAGTTTAAAGATTCTTCCTCTGGACAACGTTGTGTCATAACAGCTAGAACAGTATCTTCTCCTTGAGTAAAAGCATAATCTAATCCATTTGCTCGTGCTACTACAATAGGTATTCCAAATTCTATTTCTATTTTAGGGGCAATTCCTTCTAAATCCATTTTTATTATTTCTGTAGTACATGTACCAATCCATATAATAACACTGGGATTTCTATCTTTTTTTATATCAATACACAACTTTCTTAACTCTTCATAATCATTTGATTGAGCTGATATGTCATTTTCTTGTAATTCTGCCATCGCATAACGTGGTTCTGCAAAAATCATTACGCCAAGAGCGTTTTGTAAAAAATATCCACAAGTTTTGGTACCTATTACTAAAAAAAAGCTATCTTCAATTTTTTGATATAACCAAACTACACAACTAATAGGACAAAAAGTATGATAATTGCCAGTTTCACATTCGAAAATGAGGCTTTCAACTCTTTCAACTGTTTTCATGAGATCTATCTTTTCTCCTGTATTTTCTATATTCTATATACGACTTCTTTAATACTTTTTTAAAGTAACATTTACTCAATATCTACTTCTTCATTTACTTGTCCAATGTTTTTATTATTTACTTGAGTCCTAGGATTTAAATAACAATTTGATAATAAACCAAACAACTCTCGATCTGGTATTTCTTTTGGTATGACTCCTTCTGGCTGACATAATAACTGATCTGCTATATTTAAATAATAATCACAAATATTAGTAAGTTCTGCTTGAGATTCAGCCATTTCAAACAAGGTCTTACCTTTTATTCTAGATACTCGAATATATTCAATAAGAGGTAATACTTCCAAAACAGGCATTGGACATACTTCTATATATTTATCAATAAGATCCCGATCAGATGTTTGATTTCCCACTAATCCTGCTAATCGTAATGGATGTGTATTAGATTTTTCTCGAACTGAAGCTACAATGCGATTTGCTGCAAATAATGCATCAAA